AAAATAATAACATACTCTTTATTTAATACGATCCCACTATACATATCGATATACATAGAGATTCACCGACTACATTTCAGCCATCCAGCGATCCTGATCTATTTGAAAATTACTAGAATTGATATATCCATATATCATGTTTCTGCAGGCATAAGAGTTTTTTCCTTTATGTTCGGTGGAAATCACATGTTATACTATATTCCAATAAATAGATATCCGTGTTATGATACAAGTCCACGTTTTCAAAAAAAATGGATGAGATTGGGTCCCAGCGGATCTAAACAATCTTGTTTTTTTGAACATGAAGAAATAAAGAAGCCATTGCTGCCGGAAAGACTAGGCCTACTAACGGCACAAAAATAGATGGAAGGTTCAAATTTGTCATAGAAGGGGTACCTCGATTTACTATTTGTATCTCTTATTATGTTATTATATAAATAAAGATATCTTGTAATAATTATAATTAAATTAAGAATTTGAATTCTAATTAGATAATATTTATTATTAATAGAATTTGAAGAATTTCAAATTCTTAGTATAGATCTAAGTATCTATATATCTAAACCTAACTGAGTACGTATAATAAGAATAAGTGCAAAGAATGTAGAACTGTAGAACTAAATAAATGGACTTATTCATCTCCTACATGAGAAAGATATGTATGATAATAAACTTTATGATTTTTCTTCATTTCTTTTGTTCTTGTCTTCTAATTTTCTAAAAATAGATAAAGAGTTTTTTACAGATTATCGAAAGATTCGTTCGAATCCGACCCAACATGAATTTTTAGCTAAAATGGTTTTTCGGGAGATAGAGAAAGATACAAAACTCTATTATCTATATTTAAATTTCAAATTATATACCTAAGACAAGAAGAAATTCGTTTTATTTTCCTAATTTCACGAAAGGAAGAACTCACTCTTGCTCTTGGTGATAAAGGCTTCTTGATTCGTAATCAGGAATATAGGTCAAAAAAAGAGTTATCCTCAACTTTAGTTTTGATTCTTTCTACAATTAGATCTTCTATCACCAAAGAAAAGGCCATTATTATCTTATTTACTTTGATTCCGATAAACTAACTACTTTTTTTGCTACAAACACAAATAAAATAATTGAACTTAGTGCTCTACTTGATTTTGCTTGACTTTTGATTCAAAGGAAAAAAGGCGTGGAGCTTAAATAACTCACTCAGAACGCTTTTTAAAAGATTACGTGGTACAATTAGGTCGAATAAACCCTTCTGGAATAAGTATTCAGCTGCTTGTGAACCTTCGGGTACTGTTTTATTCAATGTTTGTTCAATTACTCTTTTACCTGCAAATGCAATGTAGGCATTGGGTTCGGCAATAATGATATCCCCCAACATACCAAAACTAGCTGTCACTCCACCAGTTGTCGGAGATGTAAGGATTGATACATAAAATAATTTTTTATTTAATTGATAATCATATAAAGCAGACGATATTTTAGCCATTTGCATCAAGCTCAAACTTCCTTCCTGCATGCGCGCCCCCCCAGAAGCACACACTATAATAAGAGGTAAAATTTGATTGGCAGCGTGTTCAATCAAACGGGTGATTTTCTCTCCGACTACGGATCCCATACTACCCCCCATAAACTGAAAATCCATAACCCCAATTGCTACGGGAATGCCGTTTAGTTGGCCTATGCCTGTTTGAACAGCCTCGGTTAATCCTGTCTTTCTTTGATAAGAATCAATACGATCTTTATAAGGCTCCTCCTCCGAATGAAATTCAATGGGATCCAGAGAGACCATGTCTTCATCCATAGGATCCCAAGTACCCGGATCGATCAAAAGTTCAATTCTATCCGAACTACTCATTTTCAAATGATATCCACATTGTTCACAAATATTCATTTTTGATTTAAAAAATTTCTTATAATTTAATCCATAACAATTTTCGCATTGAACCCACAAATGCCTGTATTTTTGAGTTACCTCGAGATCATTAGAACTTTCTCTTATAGTTAAATCACTGCCCTTTGTGCGAGTTTGTCTACTGGAACCCTCGTTTTCACTACTATTTCGACTTTCACCACCACAAAGGGCCCTATAAATGTAACTGTCACCGTAATTCTCACTACCACTTATAATGGAAGTATCTATACAGATTTGAGACTGAAGATAATTATCAATGCAACTATTAATGTGATTATTCCAACTATATTGAGTATCGTACATGTAAGAATTATAGTAGGGATCTTCGCCCCTAAATCCATTATTCAGATAACTCGAGTTTCGATAACTATAAAAAGAACTTTCTAGTTCACTCAGAAAAGAATGATCGTTGTCAATCTCAAAAATCTGATTTTCAATATCAAAATAGATGGAATAACTGTCTCCATTCCTATCACTAACTAAAAAAGTGTCATCAGAGATGAAATTCCGAATGTCTTTAACGCCGAATAAATAATCAACATTACTGCAACTAGAATTGTCCCGATTCCTCCAACTATGAATGTTTTTCACTTTTCGATT